AGTAAATTGCCTGATAAAAGGATTATCTTGATAGGATAAATTATGAAAATAAATTTTTCATTTGCTAAATTATATTTAATAGAATTAAACTATTTCTTAAAGTATCAAAAACTTTTGTGCATCATACACCAAAATATAAAAAGATAAGCTAATTAAGCTAATGGGTTCATACCCCATTTATAAAGGTTATACTCCTTTTCTTTTTAATTTTTAATAATTCATTTAAAATTATATTTTTATTAATTTTAATAATAGGAACTTTAATCACTGTGTCATCTAACTCTTGATTAAGAACTTGAATAGGATTAGAAATTAATTTATTGGCTTTTATTCCCCTAATAAGAGACAATAATTTAATATCAACTGAATCTTCTTTAAAGTATTTCTTAACTCAAGCATTAGCTTCAACAGTTTTTATTTTTTCTTCAATTTTATATTTAATAGAAAATTTTTATAGACCCCAAACTACTTTAATACTATCAAAATTTTTAATTTTAACCTCTGTTTTATTAAAAATAGGGGCAGCTCCTTTTCATTTCTGATTTCCAAATGTTATATGTAATTTATCTTGATTAAATTCTTTTATTTTAATTGTATGACAAAAAATTGCTCCTTTTTTTATTTTATCTTATGTTATTTATAAACCACTAATTATTTTTTGTGCAATTATGTCTGCAATTTGTGGGGCAATTGGAGGATTTAATCAGACACTATTAACTAAATTAATAGCTTATTCTTCAATTAATCATATAAGATGAATATTAATAGCAATATTAAAAAATGAATCTTTATGATTAAATTATTTCTATTTTTATTCTTTTTTAAATATAATTTTAATTTTAATTTTTTTTATTTTTAATATATCACATATTAATCAATTGTTTTATTTACAAATAAATTCAAAAATATTTAAATTTATTATATTTTTTAATTTATTATCTTTAGGAGGTTTACCTCCTTTTTTAGGATTTATTCCAAAATGATTAATCATCCAATCCTTAATTATAAGAAAACAATTTTTAGTAATAACAATTTTAATTATTAGAGCTTTAATTTCATTATTTTTTTATTTACGAATATGTTATACTGCATTTATACTTAATAATAGAGAAACAAATTGATTATTAAAATATCAATATAATAATTTTTTAATAAATATTTATTTACTATGTTCATCTTTTTCTATTTTAGGTTTTATAAGAATTTCAATAATTTATATTATATTGTAAGGCTTTAAGTTAAAAATAAACTAATAGCCTTCAAAGCTATAAATATAAGAAATTCTTTTAAGCCTTAGTATAAATTATACTCCTTTAGAATTGCAGTCTAATATCATTATTGAATATAAAGCCTTGATTAAAGAGAAATATTTCTCATAAATAAATTTACAATTTACCGCCTATTTTCAGCCATTTAATCATTGCGACAATGATTATTTTCAACAAATCACAAAGACATTGGAACATTATATTTTATATTCGGAGCTTGAGCAGGAATAGTAGGAACTTCATTAAGAATTCTAATTCGAGCTGAGTTAGGTCATCCTGGTGCTTTAATTGGAGATGATCAAATTTATAATGTTATTGTGACTGCTCACGCATTTATTATAATTTTTTTTATAGTTATACCTATTATAATCGGAGGATTTGGAAATTGATTAGTTCCTTTAATATTAGGAGCACCTGATATAGCTTTTCCTCGAATAAATAATATAAGTTTTTGATTACTACCCCCAGCTCTTACCCTTTTACTAATAAGCAGTATAGTTGAAAACGGAGCTGGTACTGGATGAACGGTTTACCCTCCTCTTTCTTCAATTATTGCTCATGGGGGAGCTTCAGTAGATTTAGCTATTTTTTCACTACATTTAGCTGGAATTTCATCAATTTTAGGAGCTGTAAATTTTATTACAACAATTATTAATATACGATCAATTGGAATTACTTTTGATCGAATACCATTATTTGTTTGATCTGTTTTAATTACTGCAATTCTTTTATTATTATCATTACCTGTATTAGCAGGAGCTATTACTATACTTTTAACAGATCGAAATTTTAATACTTCTTTCTTTGATCCAGCAGGAGGAGGAGACCCAATTCTATATCAACACTTATTTTGATTTTTTGGACACCCAGAAGTTTATATTTTAATTTTACCAGGATTTGGAATAATTTCTCATATTATTAGTCATGAGTCAGGAAAAAAAGAAACCTTCGGTTCACTAGGAATGATTTATGCAATGTTAGCAATTGGATTATTAGGATTTATTGTATGAGCTCATCATATATTTACAGTAGGACTAGATGTAGATACTCGAGCTTATTTTACTTCTGCAACAATAATTATTGCTGTTCCCACAGGTATTAAAATTTTTAGTTGACTAGCCACAATACACGGAACTCAACTTTCATATTCTCCTACAACACTTTGATCTTTAGGATTTGTGTTTTTATTCACAGTAGGAGGACTTACAGGAGTAGTATTAGCTAACTCATCAATTGATATTGTTTTACACGATACTTATTATGTAGTTGCTCACTTCCATTATGTACTATCAATAGGAGCAGTATTTGCAATTATAGCCGGATTTATTCATTGATATCCCCTTTTCACTGGTCTTTCATTAAATGTTAAATTATTAAAAAGTCAATTTTTTGTAATATTTATCGGAGTAAATTTAACTTTTTTTCCTCAACACTTCTTAGGATTAGCTGGAATACCTCGACGATATTCTGATTACCCTGATGCATACACTGCATGAAATGTATTTTCTACTATTGGATCATCAATTTCTTTATTAGGAATTATTTTATTTTTATATATTATTTGAGAAAGTATAATAACACAACGTCAAGTGATTTTTCCAATTCAATTAAATTCATCAATTGAATGATATCAAAATACCCCTCCTTCAGAACATAGATATTCTGAACTACCAATATTAACTAAGTAAATCTAATATGGCAGATTAGTGCAATGGATTTAAGCTCCATATATAAAGGTATTTAACTTTTATTAGAATTAATGTCAACATGAGCTAATCTAAATCTTCAAAATAGAGCTTCCCCTTTAATAGAACAATTAATTTTTTTTCATGACCATGCACTAATAATTTTAGTAATAATTACAACATTAGTAGGTTACATTATAATTACTTTATTTTTTAATAAATTCACAAACCGACTATTACTTCATGGACAAATAATTGAAATAATTTGAACTATTTTACCTGCTATTATTCTTCTATTTATTGCTTTTCCTTCTTTACGACTACTTTATTTATTAGATGAAATTAATGAACCTTCAATTACTTTAAAGGCTATTGGCCACCAATGATATTGAAGCTATGAATATTCTGATTTTAACAATAATTTAGAATTTGATTCTTATATAATTCCAACAAATGAATTAAAAAATGATGAATTTCGTCTACTAGATGTTGATAATCGAACTATTTTACCAATAAATACGCAAATTCGAATTTTAGTTACAGCCGCAGATGTTTTACACTCTTGAACAGTTCCTGCTCTAGGTGTAAAAATTGATGGTACACCAGGTCGTTTAAATCAAACTAATTTTTTTATTAATCGACCAGGATTATTTTATGGTCAATGTTCAGAAATTTGTGGAGCTAATCATAGTTTTATACCAATCGTAATTGAAAGAGTACCTTCTAATATTTTTATCAAACACATCAAAAATAATTCTAACTAATCATTAGGTGACTGAAAACAAGTAATGGTCTCTTAAACCACTCAATAGTAAATTAGTGTATACTTCTAATGAAAAAATTAGTTAAAAATATAACATTAGTATGTCAAACTAAAATTATTATTATTATTATAATATTTTTTAATTCCACAAATAGCCCCAATTAGATGATTAACTTTATTTTTAATATTTTTTTTTATTTTTATAATATTTAATATTATAAATTATTTTATTTATTCTCTTACCTCACCTACTTTAAATTTTAAAAAACATCAAAAATCTTTAAAATCCATAAATTGAAAATGATAACAAATCTATTTTCAGTATTTGACCCTTCTTCAAGCATTATAAATTTTTCATTAAATTGAATAAGAACATATCTAGGAATTTTATTAATTCCCACTTCTTATTGATTAATACCTTCACGATATATAATTATTTGAAATAATATAAATATAACCCTTCATAAAGAATTTAAAACTTTACTTGGACCAATAAGAAATCAAGGATCAACTTTTATTTTTATTTCATTATTTATTATAATTTTATTTAATAATTTTATAGGATTATTTCCTTATATTTTTACAAGTACTAGTCACTTAACTTTAACATTATCCTTAGCTTTACCTTTATGAATTGCTTTTATATTGTATGGTTGAATCAACCATACACAACATATATTCGCTCATTTAGTGCCACAAGGAACCCCTGCAATTTTAATACCATTTATAGTATGTATTGAAACAATTAGAAATATAATTCGACCAGGTACATTAGCAGTACGATTATCTGCAAATATAATTGCCGGTCATTTACTTCTAACACTTTTAGGTAATACAGGCCCTTCAATATCTTTAATATTAATTAATATTTTATTAATTACTCAACTTGCTTTATTAACTTTAGAATCAGCCGTAGCTATTATTCAATCATATGTTTTTGCAGTTTTAAGAACTCTTTATTCTAGAGAAGTTTATTAATGTCAACACATTCAAACCACCCATTTCATTTAGTAGATTATAGTCCATGACCTTTAATAGGATCAATCGGAGCTATAACAACAGTTTCAGGATTAGTTAAATGATTTAATAAATTAGATTCATCATTATTTATCTTAGGTAATATTATCACTATATTAACTATTTATCAATGATGACGAGATATCACCCGAGAAGGAACTTTTCAAGGTCTTCATACACAAGCAGTTACAACAGGTTTACGATGAGGTATAATTTTATTTATTGTATCTGAAATCTTATTTTTTGTTTCTTTTTTTTGAGCTTTTTTTCATAGAAGTCTATCTCCATCAATTGAAATTGGTATACAATGACCCCCCATAGGAATTAATCCATTTAATCCTTTTCAAATTCCACTATTAAACACAGCTATTCTTTTAACTTCAGGAGTAACAGTAACTTGAGCACATCATGCACTTATAGAAAATAATCACACTCAAACATTTCAAGGATTATTTTTTACTGTTCTTCTTGGAATTTATTTCTCAATTTTACAAGCATATGAATATATCGAAGCACCGTTTACTATTGCAGATTCTATTTATGGATCTACATTTTTTATAGCAACAGGATTCCATGGATTTCATGTTTTGATTGGAACAACATTTTTATTAATTTGTTTAATTCGTCATTCTAATAATCATTTTTCTAAAAATCATCATTTTGGTTTTGAAGCTGCAGCCTGATATTGACATTTTGTTGATATTGTTTGATTATTTCTTTATATTTCAATTTACTGATGAGGTAGATAATTATTATTTATATAGTATAAAGTATATATGACTTCCAATCATAAGGTCTATTAATATAATAGTATAAATAATCTTTATTATTAAAATATCATCTATTATATTAATTACTATTACATCCATTTTAACTTTATTAGGATTTGTCCTTTCAAAAAAAAGATTATCAGACCGAGAAAAAAGATCTCCATTTGAATGTGGATTTGACCCTAAATCTTCATCTCGATTACCTTTTTCTTTACAATTCTTCCTAATTACTATTATTTTTTTAATTTTTGATGTAGAAATTGCTTTAATTTTACCAATAATTATAATTTTAAATTATTCAAATTTAATAGTATGAATATTAACATCTTTTATTTTTTTACTAATTCTTTTATTGGGATTATATCATGAATGAAAACAAGGAATATTAAACTGAACTCAATAATAGGGTTATAGTTAATTATAACATTTGATTTGCACTCAAAAATTATTGAATATTCAATTTACCTTGAATATGAAGCGATAAATTGCAATTAGTTTCGACCTAATTTTAGGTAAATTACCCTTATTCTATTTTTTAATTAATTAATTGAAACCAAAAAGAGGTAATTCACTGTTAATGAATAAATTGAGATTTAATCTCCAATTAAAGAAATATGAAGTACAAGAAAAAGCTGCTAACTTTCTCTTTTAATGGTTAAATTCCATTTATATTTCTATTTATATAGTTTAATAAAAACACTACATTTTCATTGTAAAAATAAAAAAATTTTTTTTATAAATTACTAATTTAAATTCAATATATTCAAAAATTTAATAAATTTCCTTAACATCTTCAGTGTCATACTCTAATATAAGCTATTTGAACTAAATAAAAACAAAAATTAACAAAACAATAATTCAAATAACAAAAGTTAATAGAAAAATTTTTAAATTATTATTTTGTAAAATATTATTTAATTGAGAATAATAAACTAAATGACTATAAATATTTTGGCTTCCAAAATATTCTAATCACCCCTGATCAAAATTTTTAACAATTTTTTCACCTAAATAAAAAGGATAATATATAATTCCATATGTACTAATTATTGGTATAAATCACATACCGCCAACAAATGAAACAAATAAATAATTATTAAAAGAATAATTAACAAAATATAAAGAAACATGAGAAATTAAATAACCAACTAATCCTCCAATTAAACAAACAATTAAAGTTAATAATTTTAAAAATAAAGGCAAAATAATAACTATAGGAATAGGAAAAATTAATCATCTTAATATTCTTCCCCCAATAATTCTTAAAATTAATAGCCCAGTTATTGCTCGTAATATAACTCAACCTTCATCTCTCAAATAAATTAACGCCCCACAATTTAAATCTCCTGTTATTGTATAATAAACTAAACGAAAAGAATAACAAACAGTTAAACCAGTAGAAAAGAAAAAAAGAAAAAAAGAAAAATAATTTATAGTTCTAAATGATACTATTTCTAAAATTAAATCCTTAGAATAAAATCCTGCTAAAAATGGTATACCACATAAAGCTAAATTAGAAATATTAAAACAAGAAGAAGTATAAGGTATATGAAAACTTAATCCCCCCATTAACCGAATATCTTGTCTATTATTTATATTATGAATAATAGCTCCTGCACATATAAATAATAATGCCTTAAATAAAGCATGAGTTAATAAATGAAAAAAAGCCAACTTATAAAATCCTAAAGATAAAATTCTTATTATTAATCCTAACTGTCTTAATGTAGATAAAGCAATAATTTTTTTCAAATCAAACTCAAAATTAGCTCCTAATCCTCTCATAAATATTGTTAAACCAGATAATAATAATAAAAAACTCCCTAATTCTCTATCCAATAAAATATTAAAACGAATTAATAAATAAATTCCAGCTGTAACTAAAGTTGAAGAATGAACTAATGCTCTTACAGGAGTAGGAGCTGCTATTGCAGCAGGAAGCCAAGAAGAAAAAGGAATTTGAGCTCTTTTAGTTATTGCAGCTAAAACAACTAAATAACCAATAATTTTTATAAAATAATCATTTTTCATAATTTCTAAATAAAAAATAAAATTTCATCTACCATAATTTAATATTCAAGCAATAGCTAATAAAAAAGCAACATCTCCAATTCGATTAGATAAAGCAGTTAGTATACCAGCATTATATGATTTCACATTTTGAAAATAAATAACTAAACAATAAGATACTAAACCTAATCCATCTCAACCCAATAAAATACTAATTAAATTAGGACTAATAATTAATATTATTATAGATAATACAAATATTAATACTAATATAATAAAACGATTAATATTTAAATCATCAGATATATATTCTTTTCTATAAAAAATTACTAAAGAAGAAATTAATAATACAAAACTCATAAACAAAAGTCTTATTCAATCAAATAAAAAAGTAATAACAATTAAACAAGAATTTAATGATATAATTTCTCATTCATAAAAATAAACTAACTCATTTAAAAGAAAATTTAAACTCATAAGAAATAAAACTCTTCTAATAAAAAATAAACTAATGAATCTAATTAAACAAATAGATATTTTTTTCACGATTTAAAATGAAAAATTTCATATCATTGACACCACAAATCAATATTTTTATTAAACTATTTAAATATAATCAAAATAAACAAAAATCACTTTTTACAATCAATAAATTTAAAGGAAATCAATGAAGAAAAATTAAAAGAAACTCCCGAAAATTTCCTCTTCTAAATGAATAACTTCTAGAAAAAAATTTACCATGTTGACTATAAGCATATAAATACAAAGTATAAGCAGCTCTAAAAAAAGATAATAAACATAAAAATAATATTGTTAAAAAAGAATAACTAACAATTCTATTTAATAAAACAATTTCTCCTAATAAATTTAACGTAGGAGGAGCTGCTATATTTCCTGCACATAATAAAAATCACCATAATCTTATAGAAGGTATATAATTTAAAAGCCCCTTATTAATAAATAAACTTCGACTACCTAATCGCTCATATCTAATATTTGCTAGACAAAATAAACCTGACGAACACAATCCATGAGCAATTATTAAAGTATAAGAACCAGAAATTCCCCAATAGGTCATAGTTATTAAACCACATAAAACAATCCCTATATGAGCTACTGAAGAATAAGCAATTAAAGATTTTAAATCAACCTGACGTAAACAAATTAATCTTACTAAAACAGACCCAACTAATCTAATTCTTACTCAAATAAAATTAAATTTTAATCCTAATAATTGAATAATAGGAAAAATTCGTAAAAGACCATAACCTCCTAATTTTAATATAATCCCAGCCAAAATTATAGATCCTGAAATCGGAGCTTCAACATGAGCCTTAGGCAATCATAAATGAACCGTAAATATTGGTAATTTAACTAAAAAAGCTAAAATTATACAAAAATATAAAATTTGATAATTAAATATATAATTATTTATTAAATAAAAATTTATTGTTCCTAAATAATTATATAAATAAATAACCCCTATTAACATTGGTAATGACACCAATAAAGTATAAAATAATAAATAAATACCTGCTTGTAAACGCTCAGGTTGATACCCTCACCCTAAAATTAAAAATAAAGTAGGAATTAAACTTCTTTCAAAAAATAAATAGAAATTAAATAAATTTATTCTTCTAAAACTCAAATATAAAAATAATAATAAAAATAATAAATTTAATATAAATAAATTAATAAAATTATTTAATTTATAAATAGATCTTCTAGCTAATATTATTAAAGAACAAACTCAAAAAGATAATAAAATTAATCCATAAGATAATATATCATGACCTAAAAAATAAGATATATTTAAAAAATAATTATCTAAATTATTTAATAATATATATACAAATCTTAATAAAATTATTAACCCTTGCACCATTCAAAAAAATTTTTTTTTAAAACATAAAGGAAACATAAATAAAATAAAAAATAAAATTTTTAACATTATAAAATATTAAAAGATTGAAAATAATCATTTCCATGAGTACGAATTAAAGAAACTAAAATAGATAAACCTAAAGCACCTTCACAAACTCTAAATCTTAAAAATACTATACTAAAATAAATTTCATAATTTATATACAACAAATAAATACAAATTATAAAAAATAAACAAATAACAATATATTCTAAAATTAATAATATTGAAAGTAAATGTTTTCGATTTAAAATAAAAGAAATAATACCTACAATATACAAAATAACTGGAAGTCTTAAATAAATTAATATTATCATTAGTTTTAATAGTTTAATAAAAACATTGGTCTTGTAAACCAAAATTAAGATATATCTTTTAAAACTTCAAGAAAAAAGAAATTTCTTTATCATTAATCTCCAAAATTAATATTTTTATTAAACTATTTCTTGATATTATTCAATCTATAATTTCTTTAATATTAATAATTTCAAGATTTATTTTTTTACAAATAACCCATCCATTAGCCTTAGGATTAATATTATTAATCCAAACAACTCTTATATCTTTATTAACAGGAATAATTATAAAAACTTTTTGATTTTCCTACATTTTATTTTTAATTTTTTTAGGAGGTATATTGGTATTATTTATTTATACTACCTCTCTAGCTTCAAACGAAATATTTTCATTTTCAATAAAAATTATAATAATTACTATAATAATATTTTTTATTGGTTCAATAATTTTCTTTTTTATAGATAAAACAATAATTTATAATATATTTATAAATACAGAAATAATAAATTTAACTAACATAATTTCATTTACATCTGAAAATACTATCACTTTATATAAATTATATAATTTCCCAACGAATTTTACAACCATTCTATTAGTAAATTATTTATTAATTACTATAATTGCAGTAGTTAAAATTACAAATTTATTTTTTGGTCCATTACGAATAATAAATTAAAATGACAAAAGCTTTACGATTAAAACATCCATTATTTAAAATTGCAAATAATGCTCTTGTAGATCTACCCGCTCCTATTAATATTTCAGCATGATGAAATTTTGGGTCATTATTAGGACTTTGTTTAATTATTCAAATTTTAACAGGATTATTTTTAGCTATACATTATACAGCTGACATTAACATAGCATTTAATAGAGTAAATCATATCTGCCGAGATGTAAATTATGGTTGATTATTACGAACTTTACATGCTAACGGAGCTTCATTTTTTTTTATTTGCATTTATCTCCATGTAGGACGAGGGATTTATTATAACTCCTACTTGTATGTTCCTACTTGAACAGTAGGAACATTAATTTTATTTTTAGTTATAGGAACTGCGTTTATAGGATATGTACTTCCATGAGGACAAATATCTTTTTGAGGAGCTACGGTAATTACTAATCTATTATCTGCAATTCCATATTTAGGAACAACTCTAGTTCAATGAATTTGAGGAGGATTTGCAGTTGATAATGCAACTTTAACTCGATTTTTTACTTTTCATTTTATTTTTCCATTTATTATTTTAGCAATAGTACTAATCCACTTATTATTTTTACACCAAACAGGATCTAATAATCCTATAGGATTAAATTCTAATATTGATAAAATTCCTTTTCACCCTTATTTTACATTTAAGGACATTTTTGGATTTATTATTATACTAATATTATTAATTATATTAACTTTAATAAATCCTTATTTATTGGGAGATCCTGATAATTTTATTCCCGCTAATCCACTAGTTACTCCTATTCATATTCAACCTGAATGATACTTTTTATTTGCTTACGCAATTCTTCGATCAATTCCTAATAAATTAGGAGGAGTAATAGCACTAGTATTTTCTATTGCTATTTTATTCTTTATACCTATTGCTCATAATAGAAAATTTCAAGGAAATCAATTCTATCCTATTAATAAAATCTTATTTTGATCAATAGTAACTACAGTAATTCTACTTACTTGAATTGGAGCACGACCGGTTGAAAACCCTTATATTATAATTGGACAAATCTTAACTGTAATTTATTTTTCTTATTTTATTATTAATCCAATAATCACAAAATGATGAGATAATCTAATTAACTAGTTAATGAGCTTGAATAAGCATATGTTTTGAAAACATAAGATAGAACTAAATATTCTATTAACTTTACTAAAAATAATTATAAAACATAAACATTAATAATAATAATTTTAAACCGATAATAAAAAATAAATAATTCAAAGAAAAAGGTAAAAAACTTTTTCAAGCTAAATATATTAATTTATCATAACGAAAACGAGGTAAAGTTCCTCGAACTCAAATAAATAAAAATCCAACAAAAATTAATTTTACATAAAATAAAATATTTAATATATCTGATCCTAAAAATAAAACAACAAATAACATTCTTATAAATAAAATTCTTGAATATTCAGATATAAAAATTAAAGCAAATCCTCTTCTTCTATATTCTACATTAAACCCTGAAACTAATTCAGATTCTCCTTCAGCAAAATCAAAAGGAGTTCGATTAGTTTCAGCTATTGAAATACTTAATCAAACTAAAACTAAAGGTAATATAATAAAAAAAAATCAAATAAATTTTTGATAAAAATAAAAACTTAAAAAATTATAATTATTAATTAAAAAAACAAAAGATAACAAAATTAAAGCTAAACTAACTTCATAAGAAATAGTTTGAGCTACAGCACGTAAAGCTCCTAATAGAGCATAATTAGAATTAGAAGATCAACCAGCAACTATTACTGTATAAACACCTAATCTAGTACAACATAAAAAAAATAAAATTCTTAAATTAAAAGAAACAATTTTAATCAAAACAGGTATAGATAATCAAATTAATAAAGATAAAAACAAAGAAAAAATTGGAGAAAAACAATAAGAAATATAATTAGATATTAAAGGATAAGTTTGTTCCTTTGTAAATAATTTAATTGCATCACAAAAGGGTTGAGGCAAACCTATTAAACCTACTTTATTAGGACCTTTTCGAATTTGAATATATCCTAAAACTTTTCGTTCTAATAGTGTTAAAAAAGCCACACTAATTAATACACAAATAACTAATAATAAAATCATTAAAAAAGATAAAAAATCTTCAAAAATAAACATGTACTATTTGTAAATAAAATTACATAAATAAATTCTAAATTTATTGCACTAATCTGCCAAAATAGTAATATTAATAAAATTCTTTTTAAAAATATAATTATTTATATATTTGGTCCTTTCGTACTAAAATATATTAATTTTATAAAGATAGAAACCAACCTGGCTCACGCCGGTTTGAACTCAGATCATGTAAGAATATAAAGTCGAACAGACTTAAATTTTAAACTTCTACACCTAAAATTATATCTTAATCCAACATCGAGGTCGCAATCTTTTTTATCGATAAGAACTCTCCAAAAAAATTACGCTGTTATCCCTAAAGTAACTTAAATTTTTAATCGTAATTAACGGATCAATAACTCATTAATTAATGTATAATAAAAATTAAAAGTTTATTAAATTTTAATATCACCCCAATAAAATATTTTTAATTATTAAAATTTAATAATTCTAAATAAATTAAATAAATAAAATATAAAGATTTATAGGGTCTTCTCGTCTTTTAAATAAATTTTAGCTTTTTAACTAAAAAATAAAATTCTAATATAAATTTTTATGAAACAGCTTATATCTCGTCCAACCATTCATTCCAGCCTTCAATTAAAAAACTAATGATTATGCTACCTTTGCACAGTCAAAATACTGCGGCCATTAAAAATTCATTGGGCAGGTCAGACTTTTTAGAAAATTCAAAAAGACATGTTTTTGTTAAACAGGCGAATATAAAAATTTGCCGAATTATTTATAAAAACTTTTCAAAAAAATATATTTTTACAAAAATAATATACTAATTTTATCATTATTATTTAATTTTAATAATTAAAACTAAAATTTTAATAAAAAATAAAAATAAAATAAATAATATAACAAAAAAAAATAATTTATAACAAATTTATTAATAATAACTAATTCTAAGCTTATATTTATTAAATACATATTTAAAATTTTTTAAAAATATTTTATAGCTCATCCCATAAAATATTAAAATTAAAAAATTATTTAATTTAATAATTAAATAAATAATTTAAAATTTCTGAATTAAATTCATTTCTTAAAAAACTAGATATATTTAAAAACGAATAACATTTCATTTCTAATTAATTTTTTAAAATAATTTTATCACATTAAATTTATAAATTAATTAACTCTTTTAAAATCGAGAAAAATAAATCTTTATTATTTATTTAATAAACCCTGATACAAAAGGTACAATAAATTAAATTTTCTTTTATAATAAAAATTTTTCAATATATTTCAATTTTCTTTCACAATACTAATTCACTATTATAAAAATTATTTATTTTTTAAATAATACTAAAACTATTAATTATATAATTATTTTTAATAAGTTAAAATAAAAAAAAATTATTATAATAAATAAAATTTAATTCAATTTATAATGATTTGCACAAAAATCTTTTCAATGTAAATGAAACACTTTACTTAATAAGCTTTAAATTGTCATTCTAGATACACCTTCCGGTACATCTACTATGTTACGACTTATCTTACCTTAATAATAAGAGCGACGGGCGATGTGTACATATTTTAGAGCTAAAATCAAACTATTAATCTCTATAATTTTACTTTTAAATCCAATTTAAATAAATTATTTCAAATTTATTACCAAAAAATAATTTTATTGTAATCCATCTCTACTTAAATATAAGCTACACCTTGATCTGATATAAATTTTAATAAAAATTAAAGAAAATTATTTTTCTTATAAAACATTCTTATAACAACGGTATATAAACTGATTACAAATTTAAGTTAGGTCCATCGTGGAATATCGATTATAGGACAGATTCCTCTAAATAGACTAAAATACCGCCAAATTTTTTAAATTTCAAGAACATATCTAATACTACTTTAGTATAAATTTATATTTTAAATAATAGGGTATCTAATCCTAGTTTTTAAATAAAATTTCCAAGCTTTAATAACATTTAATTTTAAAATTTAATAAATTTAAAATTTTACCTAATAAATTTATATTTAAAATTATGAATATTTAATTTAACTTAAACTAATAAAATTTATTTGTATTATTTGTATAACCGCGGCTGCTGGCACAAATTTTACCAATACTTTTTAATATAACTATTTCTAAATTTCTTTAATTTATAATATTAATTACTGCGAATAATAAAAATAAAAATAATTTTTTAAATTATATTAAACTCACACAAAAATTTACATATAAAATTAATTAATAATAAATTTTTAAGCTAAAATAAAACTTTATTAATTTAACAAAAATAAAATTTAATTTATAATTAAAATTATTTCTATATTAATTTAATAAAAAATAAATAAATTTAATTTTTAAAAATTAAATATTTAAAATTAAATATTTAAAATTAAATATTTAAAATTAAATATTTAAAATTAAATTTTTAAAATTTTAATTAATAAAATAAATAATTTAATTAAAATAATTTTTAATTAAAATTTAATAAAATAATTAAAATTTATAAATAATTAATATACATAAATATATAATTTTAATCAATAATTTAAAAATAAAATAATTATTAATTTAATAACTAATTTTAATCAATTCATATCTAACAAATTTAATCCCCTAAATTAAATTTCAAAACAGTGCAATATTTTTTTTAAAAAAAATATTTATTTATATATATATATATTAAAAAAAAATTTTTTTTTATTTTAAAATAAATTAATTTATATATAATTAAATTTAAATTTAATTTTATAATTAATTAATTATTATTTATATAATATAATTTTATTAATTATTTAAATATTAATAAATTATAATTTAAATAATAAATAATAATACATAAAATTTTATTTTATTAATTAAATTTTTAAAATTAAATATTTAAAGTTAAATTTTTAAAATTAAATTTTTAAAATTTTAATTAATAAAAATAAATAATTTAATTAAAATAATTTTTTTATTAAAATTTAATAAAATAATTTGAAATTTATAAATAATTAATATACATAAATATATAATTTTATCATATTTTAAAAAATATATAATTATTATATAAATTAATAACTCTGTTATCTTTTAATTATCAAAAAAAATTTGATCCTCTAAATTAAATTTCAAAAATATTTTAATTTTTTTTTTTAAAAAAAAATATTTTTTAAAAAAAAAAAAATTTTTTTTAAAAAAATTTTTTTTTTAAAAAAATTTAAAATTTTTAAAAAAATTTAAAATTTTTAAAAAAAAATAAATTTTTTTAAAAAAATTTTTTAAAAAATTTTAAAATAATTTTAATTTTTTAAAAATATAAAATTTTAACCTTTAATTTTTTTTTTAAAAATTTTTAAAAAACCCCCAAAAAAAAATTACCTTTTTAAAAAAATTTAAACCCTTTTTTTTTTTTTTTTTTTTTTTTTTTTAATTTTTTAAAAAAAAAAAAAATTTTTTTATACTTTTTTAAAAATTCCATTTTTTTTTTACTTAAAAAAATTTCTTTAAAAAAAATAAATAAAAAAAAAAAAAAAAAAAAGAAGATTAAAATAACTTATTAAATGATAAATTTCCACATATTTTTATTAAAAATAAGATTTTCATTATAATTTTATATGCAATTTTAATTATTTTAAAATTTTTTAAAA